CAATTATTTTAGTGTAATTTTGACCTCCCGCGATTAACAAGAACACAGAATCACGCCCTGTAGGATTTGAACCTACGACATCGGGTTTTGGAGACCCACGTTCTACCGAACTGAACTAAGAGCGCTTTATTATCACAATAAATATTTTGTAACCCCAATTTATCTTGCATATATATATACTATAAAAAATAAAAATGAAATATTTATTTAATTATGTATGTACAATTTTATTAATTGATCTCAATTGATCCCTCGTTACTGCTCAGAAGATAAGTAATAGGTAGGGATGACAGGATTTGAACCCGTGACATTTTGTACCCAAAACAAACGCGCTACCAAACTGCGCTACATCCCTTTCAATTGGTCTACAGTGTCATTGTAGAGAATCCCTGTCTTGTTTTCCACATCTTTATTTCCTACATTGATATACACAAACTATCTTATCATTTCTTCCTTCTTCCTTTTGGTCTCATATATCATATAACAAACATATAATATGGTAAAAGACTTATATAAAGTATGAAATAAATATGAAATCTACCACAAAAAATTAATATTTTTTTGGAATTTAAGGCGGAAATGGACGTATTTTTTTCTTTTAATAAATATCTATTTTGTACATTTCAATTTGAATTAGGAACTCCGCGTACAAGTGGTAAGTCATTAACTACATATACACATCCGGTCATATATGTATTACCATTATGTATTACAAATTACAATAAAATTACAATAACGAATACAGAAAGAGGAGTTTTTAAAATGCGAGATCTAAAAACATATCTCTCCGTGGCACCGGTAGTAAGTACTCTATGGTTCGGTTCTTTAGCAGGTTTATTGATAGAGATCAATCGTTTTTTTCCGGATGCGTTGATATTCCCCTTTTTTTCATTCTAGCTATTGATATGGGAAGGGGGAAGAAGATTAGAGATACAATCAAATATCTGTAACTAATCCCTACCCCTCCCTTCTTTTTTTCTTTGTTTTTTCTTTTTTTCTTTTTTTACTTATTCTTTCTAAAAAAAAAAAAAAAAACAAAGAAAAAGCGGTTTCACCCTCAGTGAAACTATGAACTCGGGCTCAGGCTCAAATTAATAATAGAATGGAAATGCGGTGGTTGGGGCAACAATATCATACAAGATACTTAACTGAAAATGAAATACTGTACGGCAATTAAAAATTATAAATATAGTTAGAAATAATTATATTACTTATTATTTATTACTATATTGATATTGATTGCAACAAAATATTTCTTTCATAATTTGATTTCGAGTTACCTGCTTCTATTTTTGTGTCCTTTCTTCTTCGGGTCGGAAAATTAAAGAATTGAGTGAATCAAAAACCAAAGGAGGTTCATGGCTAAGGGTAAAGATGTCCGAGTAACGGTTATTTTGGAATGTACCAGTTGTGTTCGAAATCGTGTTAATAAGGAATCAATGGGCATTTCCAGATATATTACTCAAAAGAATCGACACAATACGCCTAGTCGATTGGAATTGAGAAAATTCTGTCCCTGTTGTTACAAACATACGATTCATGGGGAGATAAAGAAATAGATCGAACCGATCGCTCGTGTGTCAGTCTTCCAAGGAAGATGAAAAATTACATATTATATATAACAATATATATATATAATTTATTTTTGAATTTATTTAAATAGAAATAAATATAAACAAATAAATAGAAACAAACCAAATCCTATTTCGATCGGATCAAAGATGATGTAGAATTAAGAAATAGGATTGGGATTTTCAGGATAAGGAATAAACAAACCATGGATAAATCCAAGCGAATCTTTCTTAAATCTAAGCGATCTTTTCGTAGGCGTTTGCCTCCGATCCAATCGGGGGATCGAATTGATTATAGAAACATGAGTTTAATTAGTCGATTTATTAGCGAACAAGGAAAAATATTATCTAGACGGGTGAATAGATTGACCTTAAAACAACAACGATTAATTACTATTGCTATAAAACAAGCTCGTATTTTATCTCCGTTACCTTTTCTTAATAATGAGAAACAATTTGAAAGAAGCGAGTCAACCGCTAGAGCTGCTGGTCTTAGAACCAGAAAAAAAATAGGTTGACTCTTCAATTGAATTGAATCAAAATAAAATTCCAATCCAAACTCAAATGCGGATTGACGTTTTTTTTTTGTTCGAAAAATCGTAAAATCGAAATGTCCTGTCGTAAGAAAAAAAATGGGAGAAGAGGAATAAATATTTTTTATTTAACGTCTTTCTTCATTTTGATGACTTTATCATATTTTATCATACTAATTTCTACTCTACCTTCCCAGAGTTCATTCTCCAGGGAACTCCATTTAAACTATTCCAACGGATTCCTTCCAATCTCTTTATTTTATGATCTCATTGGAAATCATATAAAGACAACTCTTATTTAATATAGCTATTTGTGCAAGTATTTTACGATTAAGAAGTAACTGTCTCTTGTACAGATTGTGTATAAATTTACTATAACTAAAGTATACTTTATTCTCGCGAATTACTGCATTTATCCGAGTGATCCACAACCGACGAAAATCTCTCTTTTGTCTACCTCTATCCCGATGAGCCGAAACCAAAGCTCTTATTTTCTGTTGAGTAATAGTACGAGTAAGTCTTGAATGAGCCCCTCGAAAGGTTGATGCAAATAAACGAATTTTTGTTCTACGTCTTCGAGCTATATACCCTCGTTTAATTCTGGTCATTGAATAAATGAAACTTTGATGAATAACTAATCGATTTCCTTTCTTTCAGTTATTCCCTTCCCGTATCCTAGTCTATTAATAACAAAACGGATTCTTCCAATGTATAAAATTTAAATTCCAATGGCTTTTGCTACTATAACCTTCCCGACCACGATTTTTTTTTTTTTTTCTAGGTGAAATGCCTAGAAAAAAATTGTATTGATATTAGGTATCAAAAACACATAAAAGTAGTAAATATAAATGGATATAGTGGGTTCCATCGTTTCTATGGTTACTTCTTAAACGGTGAGGTCCTCTCTATACACCGGAGCCCTTCTTTCGTTTAATCAATGTTATTGTTAACTTGTACAGTTCACACTCTTTGGCTCTACCCATAATTATCCAGTACGAGGTCTTTCACAATGAGATCTACTTATACAGTAACGGTATTTAATTATGAAGATTAGCTGAGTAGCTGACCCTGTTAGTCCGTTCTTGCAAGAGTAAGGCATAATTTTTCTGCTTTTTAAAATAGTATTTCCCCTGCTTAATGGATATCATTTGCTATCAATGGAGAATTCTTTCTCATCTTAAATTTAAAACGGAGTTAATTGGATTTGCACCAACGGAAACCATACATTTGATACCACAATAGAAGGATAGATCTTTTTGATTTTTAGATATTGAATGGAGTTCTTCCATTCTAGTCTATTCACTGGTACTGATCGTTGATACTGGATCAATTGTTTTCTTTCTTTTGTCCTAGCCCATGATCTGAACGAGTCGCACATACACCCTAGTACATGTTCCTCGTCGCTGAGGACATCCCCCAAGAGCGGGGGATTTCGTGACATTTCTGATTGGCTGTCTTGTGTTTCTAATAAGTTGTTTAATAGTTGGCATATTGAATCATATACATAATGGGCTGGTTTAGATCGATCTTAACCGGATGATTATGAATTATTTTATTTCTATATTAATAGATTAATGAATAGAATATTAAATCCGGTAAGAAGATAAAATCTCAAATCACCAATTCGTCTGAAATTTTTGTTATTTTTTCTTTTTTATTCAGTCGCTACAAGATCAACAATTCCATGAGCTTGGGCTTCTGTTGCTGACATAAAAACATCTCTTTCCATATCTTCGGATACAACCCATAAGGGTTTGCCTGTCCTTTGTACATAAACCCTTGTGACGGTTTCGCGCAGCTTCAAAAGTTCTTCCGCTTCCAAGATAAATTCTCCCGTCTGTGCCTCATAAAAAGAACTAGCAGGTTGATGGATCATTACCCTGATGATATAACATAATAAATGTTTATTCTATCTCGCATGATGATAAGGTGAAGAGATAAAGAATAATAAAATATAGAATTGAACAACCGTACAGGCATCTTTTACGCATTGCATACGGCTCTATAATGGAATTCGTTTTTACCTTACTTAAATATCAAATAAATTAAATATAGGGTCTATCAGACTCGGGTTGGTAAATGATCCAATAACCACCCTTCTTTTTGTTTTTGGAGTAGTTCAAAAATACTATGATGGCTCCGTTGCTTTATATATTTATTTCGTCTGTTATTTAGCAATCCCAAAGTTTCTTTTTTTTTTTTTTTCAAATAAAAAAACAAGATTTTTTTTATTTTCATATTCTTTCATAACCTAAATATTGTTAAGAGCCTCCCGGCGTGAAAACAAAAAAGTTTGTGACGCTGAAATAGGCCTCCCGATAGATTAGATAAAATCGGAAATACCTTTTATCTCATACTACTCTTTCGATACATAATTTAAGGGTTAAAAAAATTTATCATATCGAATTCGAAGTGCCATGCTATTATTACTTAATATTCATATTTCATATAGCGCGAAGGCATAGTCTTCTTTTTTCTCTCAAATCAAATAAAAAACTCATTGGCGCCAAGCGTGAGGGAATGCTAGACGTTTGGTAATTTCTCCTCCGACCAGAATAAAAGATCCCATTGAAGCGGCTAATCCCATGCATATTGTCTGTATATCTGGTCGCACAAATTGCATAGTATCATAAATAGCTACTCCGGGTATTACCCATCCGCCAGGAGAATTTATAAACAAATATAGATCTTTGGTATCATCCTCTATACTGAGATATACCATAAGACCAATAAGTTGATTCGAGATCTCGCTATCAACCCCTTGGCCTAAAAAAAGTAATCTTTCTCGATAAAGTCGGTTGATTGGGATAAAGTTGTATCCCTTAGAAACCGTACATGCACCTTTTGATGCATACGGTTCAACAAAAATAACGAAAAAAAAAAAAGAATCAATGTGTAGATGTAGATTCTAGCGCTTTCTTTTATTTTTTTTTTTTTTTTTTTCATACCAGGCTTTTAACTTATAAAAAGGGGCTTTTCTTTCATTTTTCAAAAAAGATGGGTTTTGGCCTGTTTTGTTTATCTATAAAAAAAATTACTAAATTTATCTAACTAACTTTTCATTGATGTATTGTTTCATCGAGATACAATCTCAATCGCGATGTAATTTTCTTGTTCCTGAATGGGCTTCTTCAATTTTTTTAGGTTTATGCTCTACTCCGAGTAAAGATCCGCCCGATTTGGATTTGCACATATATGACAAATGCCCCAATACCACGTCCTTTTGCTATGACTTCCTTTTTACAATTTATTTCATGTCTTACAACAGATATTCAATGCATTCATCATATTACTCGATTGATTAACAGTTTGAGATCACGTCTATTATAAATATATAAAGAAATAGAATATGATAGAAATAGTAATCATAAATAGATTTATTACCGGTTTTTTTCTAAACGGAGCCTGGATACTTCATTTTATTGGCCTAACCAAGATAACCATAAATTATTCTAATTGATAATATTAATCTGTATACCCTCCCGAAAAAATGGATCTAATTGAACTTCACGCTCCAAATTTTTGATAATTCAATCAATCTTTCTTGGGCGAAGGGGAGGATATCTCGATCGGGGAAGAGAATGGGGAAATACCATATGACCCAATATATCTGACAAGTCGCACTATATGTCAATCCACAATGCATCTTCCTCTCCAGGACTTCGAAAAGGTACTCTTGGAACACCAATAGGCATTAAATAAAAGAAAAATTAAGTACTATATCTCACTTTGATGTGAAAGCGTAACAATGGATTTAGTGTCCTACTAATATTGGCCTTTATCATATTTTATCCATAGATTGACTAAGTTCATAAAAAAAGATAAAGAAGACAAAATGAATAAAGGAAAATTATTACAAATAAGTCCTTTGAATGATGAACAAATATATATATACATTCACTCATATAAAATGGTATCAACTCCCCTACCATTGCGTATTGGTACTTATCGGGTGTAGAATAGATCTGCTTCTTTTTGTTCCTACAAACAAAATAGTTTCATTATTACTAAAAGTAATTGAAAAGAATCAAACAAATCAAACAAATATTAATTCTTTCCCCAAGATAATCCACTAAAAAGAGGGTCCACAGCATAGTTTTTTCCAATGCAATAAAGTTACATTGTGTCTATTTTTCATTGATAAAGGGGTATTTCCATGGGTTTGCCTTGGTATCGTGTTCATACCGTCGTATTGAATGATCCCGGTCGTTTGATTTCTGTCCATATAATGCATACAGCTCTGGTTGCTGGTTGGGCCGGTTCGATGGCTCTATACGAATTAGCAGTTTTTGATCCTTCTGATCCTGTTCTTGATCCAATGTGGAGACAGGGTATGTTCGTTATACCCTTCATGACTCGTTTAGGAATAACCAATTCATGGGGCGGTTGGAGTATCACAGGGGGTACTGTAACGAATCCGGGTATTTGGAGTTACGAAGGTGTGGCCGGGGCACATATTGTGTTTTCGGGCTTGTGCTTTTTGGCAGCTATCTGGCATTGGGTGTATTGGGATCTAGAAATATTTACTGATGAACGTACAGGAAAACCCTCTTTGGATTTGCCTAAGATCTTTGGAATTCATTTATTTCTATCAGGGGTGGCTTGCTTTGGTTTTGGTGCATTTCATGTAACAGGATTGTATGGTCCTGGAATATGGGTGTCCGATCCTTATGGACTAACTGGAAGGGTACAATCCGTAAATCCAGCGTGGGGTGTGGAGGGTTTTGATCCTTTTGTTCCGGGAGGAATAGCCTCTCATCATATTGCAGCAGGGACCTTGGGCATATTGGCGGGTCTATTCCATCTTAGTGTACGTCCACCTCAACGCCTATACAAAGGATTACGTATGGGAAATATTGAAACCGTCCTTTCCAGTAGTATTGCTGCTGTCTTTTTTGCCGCTTTTGTAGTTGCTGGAACTATGTGGTATGGTTCAGCAACTACCCCGATTGAATTATTTGGTCCCACTCGTTATCAATGGGATCAAGGATACTTCCAACAAGAAATATATCGAAGAATTGGTGCTGGGTTGGCTGAAAATCAAAGTTTATCTGAAGCTTGGTCTAAAATTCCCGAAAAACTAGCTTTTTATGATTACATCGGCAATAATCCGGCAAAGGGGGGGTTATTCAGAGCGGGCTCAATGGACAACGGGGATGGAATAGCTGTTGGGTGGTTAGGACATCCTATCTTTAGAGATAAAGAGGGGCGCGAACTTTTTGTACGTCGTATGCCTACTTTTTTTGAAACATTTCCGGTTGTTTTGGTAGACGGAGACGGAATTGTTAGAGCCGATGTTCCTTTTAGAAGGGCGGAATCTAAATATAGTGTCGAACAAGTAGGTGTAACTGTCGAGTTCTATGGTGGCGAACTCAACGGAGTCAGTTATAGCGATC